ATGTCAGCATTTCGTATAGAAGTTATTATGTCAGCAATAATGTCCTTACCCATGATAAACTTAAATTATTGTTACTTCCCAATTTTGATATAATCAACATGTTCTTTTTATTTATGAAAATTATGAAAAGTATATGCGTGAGACATAATCTACTAATTTATCTATTTTAATTAAATACTATCACTCTATCGTGATCTCATCTTATAATACTTCAGGTGCTAATGAAACTATTTTAGTAAAATTTAACTGTCTCAATTCCCGGGCGATCGCGCCAAAAACTCGAGTTCCTTTTGGATTTCCTTCTTGATCAATGACAACTGCAGCATTGTCATCATATCGTATTATCATACCGTTGTCACGCTTGAGTTCTTTACAAGTACGTACAATTACAGCTCTGATCACTTCTGATCTTTCTAGAGGCGTATTTGGTACTGCTTCCTTGATCACAGCAACAATAACGTCACCAATATGAGCATATCGGCGATTACTAGCTCCTATGATTCGAATACACATTAATTCTCGGGCCCCGCTGTTGTCTGCTACATTCAAATGGGTTTGAGGTTGAATCATATCATTTTTTGAATCTGTTTTTTTAATGTAAAGTAAAGCAAAGGACGAAGTAAAAAAAAAAAAGAAAACCTGCAATTGTTTTTTTTATACCCAAGACTTCTTTCCTTTGGTTCTACATTCCTATCCAGAAATAATGAATTGAGTTCTTATAGGCATTTTCGACGCCGCTATTGAAATAGCCTTTCGAGCTATATTTTCGGCTACTCCACCCATTTCATAAAGTATTCGACCCGGTTTAACGACGGCTACCCAATATTCGGGGGATCCTTTCCCCGAACCCATACGGGTTTCCGTGGGTCTTACTGTAACGGGTTTATCTGGAAATATACGTACCCATATTTTTCCACCGCGGCGTACATTTCGTGTCATTGCGCGTCGCCCTGCTTCGATTTGTCTAGATGTGATCCAAGCGGGTTCAAGTGCTTGAAGAGCATATCTACCGAAACAAATATGATTACCTCGATACGATATTCCTTTCATTCTTCCTCTATGTTGTTTACGGAATCTTGTTCTTTTGGGGTTATAGTTGATGGTTCTTTCTCAATTACATCTCTACTACAGAACTGGACATGAGAATTTCTTCTCATCCAGCTCCTCGCGAATGAAATGGAAACGACTAAAAAAGATTTTATCAAGATATACATTTATTTAATAAAGAATATACAGAATCATAGGATTCTTTGAAATTTCATCTAATTAATCTATGCGAAATTTGTATATCGTTTTTAGATCTATAGATCTAAAATTAAACACGTATTCTATTTATAGATAATGTCAATGTCGTTTTTTTTATAACATTATAACAAATCTTTATTTTGTTTTGTCTTTAATTTATCAATCTAATAAAATTAAAATTTCGCGGGCGAATTTCTCTCTTTCTCTCATCCTTCCATTTATCCGCATACTTTTCTATTTCGCTTCACAACTTATAACTTCATAACTCATAATCAGATTGGTTTTTTTATGTTTATGCAAAAACGGATTTCAGTTGCTACAATGATATGACCAATATATTATATCTTGACTGGTTCTTTGGATCCAGATAATGCGAAGCAATGAGTTGGTTATTAGTGCTATAGTTATTAGTTCATACTATGGGCCGGTCCATTTTTTTCAATCCTAGTCCTAAAAAAACCAACGAGTCACACACTAAGCATAGCAAGTATATAAAATGATTAATCGAATTTTTATTCAACCCTATAGAATTGCGAAATTGCTCATTTTTGTTTTGATTGAACATCAAAAAAATGAAAGAGTTTGGCCTTTTTTGTTCTATTTCCATCACTGGGTAGAATGTAAAGACAGGTAAAGTCTTATTATTCTTCGTCTCCAAATATCCAAATTTTGATTCCTAATACCCCATATATAGTTCGAACTGTATAGGAACAATAATCAATTTTAGCTCCAATGGTTTGTAGAGGAACCCTACCTTCTCTGATCCATTCGACGCGTGCAATTTCTTTTCCATCGATACGCCCTGCAATTTGTACTTGAATTCCTTTTGTATCTGCCTGTTCAGTTAATTCAATAGCTTTTTTCATTGCTTTTCGAAAAGAAACTCTATTCTTTAATTGTCCCGCTATAAATTCTGCAAGAATATTAGGGTGTCCATAAGGATTTGAAATTCTTGTAATAGCAATGTTTAGTTTTCGGTTCACACAATTAAGTTCTTTTTGTACATTCATTTGTAATTCTTCGATTCTTCGCGATCGATTTTCTATTAATAATTTTGGGAATCCTATATAGATTATGACCTGAATTAGATCGATTCTTTTTTGAATCTCTATCCGTGCAATTCCCTCAACACCGGAGGATATTCTCATATTTTTTTGTACATAATTCTTAATACAGTCTCGAATTTTTTGATCTTCTTGTAGACCTTCGGAATAATTTTTTGGCTGTGCAAACCAAAGAGAATGATGACTTTGTGTTGTACCAAGTCGGAAACCAAGTGGATTTATTTTTTGTCCCATAAGCCCCCACTACTATATGTATCATGATATGTCAGATTTGTGTTCTTATTTTTATTTGTCAATCCAGGTTTTTTTGAGCACATTAAAAAATCTTCATAATAGTTTTCATAGAAGTATATATCTTTCAAAACAATAGTTATATGACAAGTGGGTCTTTTTATCAGATAACTCCGCCCTCGAGCTCGAGGCTTTAATCTTTTCGCAGAAGTAGCCTCGTTCACTTGGGCTTTACTAATGACTAAATTAGTTTCGTTGTCTAATTGGATCAGCGAATCGTTTTTCAGTCATTCATTGAATGATAAATCACTACAAGTGACGGAGATAGACGATTTAAATAACGGAAAATCCAATATTTCAAAATTGTATCTAGAATGACTGGAAAAGTAGAAACAAGACCAGATATAATTTGATCATTATGAGCAAATCCAAAATCGTTGTAGACATAGCCAATCATTAGTTCCCAACCGTGGGGCGAATGGAATCCGATACATAAATAAGTTACTAAAAGAATAGAAATTTTATTGTGTCGCTTAAATTATATTAGGAATTCTTGAACCCAAGAAAAACTTTTTTCATTTCGTCCAAGAGGCTCTAATTCTATGAATTTTTCTAGAATACTCTTTTCTTGACTATCATTCAAGAAAGTTTCGGATTGCCTAGTATTCCACCAATTAGTAATCCAAGATTCCAGACTTTGATTTTCTTAAATGAGAGAGATCCACCAGGGCAAAAATACTAAAAATACTATAGATGAAAGATATCGAAAGGGAATGGATGCGCTCCTTTTTGTCATTTTTTCATCTGTGAATTGTTAATGAACCCACCTCATTTGTTGACTCTATTCGATCTAATATTTCTATCAAGCATGAGTCATTGTGAGCATAGGCTCGAGCTCGATCCTGTCACCCAGTACTTTGCCTAGCTGCTTAATTAAGGCAATTTACCTGCGATATAACTTAATCAAGCTTAATGATGGCTCTATTAGGGTTTTATCTTTCGTACTTCCTTGGCTAAGGTTTCCTTGATTCAATCATGGCGGACATTTTTCTTCGATGAAATTTCTGCCGCCATCTCCACCACCGGCCTCCCCTCCTCTTGTTTCCTCGTCTAAACCACTCTCCCAAAAACTTTTGCTTCAGTTCTCAAAAACTCTGATGACTTTGGTGTTAACCTTAGTCAACTTCCATCCCCAACCCTAAAAGGTGATGTTATATTCGTTAAAATTAATGAGGATATATACCAGCATCAACTTGACAAGTGCAAAAAGAGTCTCCTGGGTAGACTGATTCTTCGTAAGGGATCTAAACCTATGAAACTGGATCAATTGCGGCCCGCCCTTCAATCTCTTTGGAACCCTACAATGGATTGGCATATTATGCCATTACCTAAGGGATTCTACCATATTCTTTTCTCTTTTGAAGAAGACCTTCCTCGTGTATGGGGAGGAGGCACGTGTACCCTACCCCAACCAAGGGCTTTTCAGACTTTATCAATGGCAGGATCTTATCTTAGAACCTTATACAACCCAAATTCAAACGCACTCTCAAGTATGGATACGGTTGTATGGAATCAGTGCAGAGTACTGGCACCCTCGGTTGTTAATGGAGATGTCGAGGCGTGTAGGAACTCCTTTGCAATTAGATCCCATGACCAAAGAGGGAAGGTTTGGATTTTATGCACGGGTTTAGTTTGATGTAGATCTTTCTAAACCCCTTTCTGAGTCTATTATGATTGAGCGTGAGGGCTTTGCATTCCCTGTGTAGGTTGTTTATGAAAAACTTCCCCCTATCTGTGATTATTCTGGGATTATCGGGCACTCTATTTCGTCTTGTCGACAGAATGATAAAAAGAAAGACTCTGATACGGTATCGAAGTCCAAGGTTAATCAAGTTTACCGTGTTAAAAACCCGAGCTCTATCCCTACGAGAAATCCTGAACTGGAGACTGAATTCACAGGTAAATCATCAAGCCCTTTGGTTTTGAATGTTCCTTCTGATATAAGGGTTGGCAAGAATCCCGAAAATCCAACAGACCATGCAGATGATATTGATAAAGAGCGATCACCTCCTCCTGAGAATCCTCATGATGTTGAACTCGTAATCTCAGCCTCTCCCAAGATTGATGCACATGATTCTGAGAAGCATGCTCTTATTGATGCTAATATCTCTGAGACTGATCCTTTTTTTAATACTTTTGTGGCCATTATAAATCATATAAAAAAAATTTCTCCAGTTCAAAATGAACCTTTACCTACTACACCCTCGGTTTCTTTTGTAGAAACTTCCATGGACAAGGTTGTCAAAAAGAATAATGAATCTTCTGAATCTCCAGTCTCTGCCCCTCCAGGTTTTGAAACATGGGCTGACCCTGAGGTTAATTCAACAAATATAGCCATTCAGCATAATACTTCTGATTCTCCTCTCTCTGCCCCCCAGGCTTTGAGCTTGAGAAGAAATCTTGGGCTGATGATTGTGATGAAGATGCCAATCCTGCAACACCAAAAACTTCTCCTGAGAATAATGTTTTTCAGCAAGAGGTGGAACTGGTTTTGCATGCAACGGGTATTTCTAGTGAGCCCTTAAACAACTCAACTTCTCAAGATGATTTTCAAGAAGTTTTGTCGAAATCCCAAAAGCAAAAGAAAGCTCTTCAGTCCTCGCGGACAGAACCTTACCTCACCAGAGAGCGAAAAGTCGTGATTCCAAGATGAAAGTTTTTTACTGGAATATACGATTCAACTACGTCGAACCTCGATCTCAATTGGAATTTTCTAACTTTTGCAGAATTCATAAACCGGATTTTCTTTGTCTTTCTGAACCAATGGTGGCTTTTTCTTCTATTCCCTCTTATTTTTGGTTATCTCTGAATATAATTCTTGTTGCAGTCAATGATAGAGGTTCTTCCTTACCTAATATTTGGGTTCTCTGTAATAACTCCCTGGATCCTACTGTTATTTGCAACTCTACCCAGCAAGTTTCGATTAAGATTGGGATTGACAATGTTACATGTTGTCTCTCATTTGTTTATGCTTCTACAAACCCCTACACTAGAAGGCAACTATGGCTGAATTTATCAGCTTTATCTTTGAATGGTGGTCCATGGATGGTCATAGGTTACTTTAATGCTGTTCTTGGAGCTCATGAAAAGAAGGGTGGCTGCCCTCCACTACAACTTGCATGTAGAGAATTTAAACAAATGTCAGACTCGTGCAACTTGATCCATCTTAACACCACAGGATCTCCATTTACTTGGTCTAATGGTTGGAGATCGCGTGGACATATTTCACTTCGACTAGATAGGTCTCTTTGCAATTCTGAATGACTGGATAACTGGTCCCATACTAATAGTTTGACTCTTCCCCGGCTGGGTTCCGATCATAATCCGCTTCTTTTTATTGCCAACAAAGCGGTATTAGCAGGACCTAGGCCGTTCCGTTTTCACTCCATGTGGTTACAACATGCTTCTTTTCAGGAGGTTCTTTCTTCATGCTGGAACAATACAATGGTAACAGGTTGTCCTATGTTTGTCGTTCTTGCCAAATTGCGTTCCCTAAAAGAATGTCTCAAGCATTGGAATGAAAATAATGGTTTTTGGTGATATTCATTCCAAAGTGGAGAAGGCCAAGCTAGATATCCTTTTTCTGGGAGTCGGTTATTTGTCGGTCCCTCGGGTCCTAATCACTGACAATGGAAAGAATTCGACAACGCCCGGTTTAAGATCTTTTTAAAAAGAGCTTAGAACATCGCCTCACTTCTGTAGCTCACCCACAGGCCAATGGCCAAGTTTAGGTAACTAAAAGGACAATCTTGCAAGCTTTGAATAAGCGACTCGATAAAACCAAGGGGTCATGGGTGGATGAACTACCATAAAGATTGTGGGCGTACCACACCACTCCGAGAAGTCAACTGGAGAAAGACCGTTCCGTTTAGCTTTTTTTTGGCACTGAAGCAGTGGTACCCGTTGAGATTGGAAAGCCTTCCTACCGAACGAAAGACTTCGATATTCAGCAAAACGAAGAAGGCCTCAGGGAAAATCAAATCTTGACCTGCTGGACGAGGTTCGTGAGCAGGCTAGGATTACAGGTTTGAAAGGAGGTCTTTGTCCCGGAAGAAAAGAAGTGGCATTTCCTTTCCGCTTACTACCTATCACAGAGGTACCTCACTCTATCTGCTGTTGGGCTTGCTGGTGAGATGGGAATTGGTAACAACATAGCTATTCTTTCAATGCTCTGGGGATTGGGAACTGAAGCCCTAAAGCAAGGAGAAGGAAAGTGAAAGTAGGTGCGCTAAGCGAAGGCACTTGAACGAGGTAAACTGATTGTATGAGCTCCATCATACTTTTTTTAGCTTTAGCTTTAGCGCTTGCCTGGCCCGGACTCATGAGCTAGTTGAGCCTGACAAAAAGTACGGCCTGTGAAGAAGAGCCCACTTCCTATGCAAGCAGGCTCTATTCCTCCAGTTTGATGTTCCAGATTCTCGTCACCCATCCCGCCTTCCAAGCGAGCGAATGAGCGAGTGAAATAAAGCTTGTTACGTAAACTATTCCGGCTTGCAAACATACTCTTTGCGATTCAATCTATCTCTTATGTAAGACTTAATGAAGGATTCCTCAGTCGGAGGAGAGAGACTGACTAAGTCGATTCTAAGAAGCAAGAAGGCACTCCTAAGCGCAGAAGTGAGCCGGGGGCCTAGTCTTGATTCATTCTTATTCCCAGTTCCCAAACCGGAGAATAGAAATTCATTATTTTGATTAACCTTTTTTCAGAGCACAGGGCAGATGGGGAAGGAAGATGAGAAGAATAGCTATCTTTCGTATCCAAGCCCAAGCAGCAAGGGCGTTAAGGCTTTCTTTTCTTGCTTGAATCAACGGCCTACCAGATCCCACCCAAGCCCTATGTCTAGGTCATTTACTAGCGTAGCGAAAGTTCCCTGCCGAGAGGGAAGAGAGGAGAAGTGACTTCGGGGCTTAAGGTAGTTCAGTCACCCTCAGGTCATAATAGAGTATAATAGTATGACATCGGTAGGAAGATAATGCAGCTAAGCCGAGACTTGCTTCTGAGGCATGTCAGACTTTACTTGCTCTTGCCGATATGATCTTTTCTCTTGTTGAAGAAGTGGAGTTTGCTCCTATCGTAGATAAGATAAGAGTTACGGAATTGATAGAGCGGAATCCAATCCCCTAGCTAGGTTTGAAAGAAGAACTGCAGCTCGATTTGAGATGAAATCTGGCAATAGCTCTAGGGTAGGTTCTGCACCAGATAAGAGAGTTGGGATTGAGCTTGAACTAATAGAAATAGAAGCAGGGGCCTATCGCTTTGATCTTTCTCTTCCTGTAGCTGATGCTAGGCGCTCTCAAGAGCTCTTCGTCAGTCATATGAATGTGCGGCTCCTTCTCTGTCTTCTATCGACGCAGCTCCTGAGACTAGTGCTACTCCTAGTCTCCACAGAAGACTTGCTACCGTCCAAACAAAATGACTTTTGCCTTCGTTTTAACAGCAAGAGTCAAAGCAAGGAGCTTTGACGGGGATATCTTCTCCTATTGATTCAATTCCTGCAAACCTCAAAACATCTCCTTTTCTGTGCCTAGTGTCAGTTTAAGCCGGATAAGCATGAAGTTACCTTTCAACTCTTTGTCCACTTCTCTTCCTCAACAGGGCATTCGTGCCGAACTTTTGGTTGAACGAGGTTTTCGTGGGGTCCCTTGATCGATTAAATTATCGGGAGGTTCCTCGAGGATCGCCTTCGATCGACAACCGGAATCGCGGAAAGGGAAAAGAGATAGCTCACTCGCAGAAATCGAATGAAGCTGCTTTGAGGGGCGGGGAGGAAGGACCGACGTCGTCGAGAGATGGGATTGTAGTTCGGGGTAGAGGCCCCAGTTGATTGATCCCTTCTTTCTTTGTCGAGATTGAGTTGGTCTTCAGTGTACCCACGTTGCGGTACAAGATCGAAAAGAAAGCGCATTCCACACAACTTCCGGAAACTATGTGTTCAGTGCGCCACACATACGCGATGAATCATATGTGCTATATTGCTTTAGTAATCATTGAACGTTCGTTGCGAATGGACTCATTGCAGTCAATTCTGAGATTTCCTGGGGAAGCCCACTTCAACTTCAGTTTTCCTTCCTAAATGAGAGGGGGCTTGCTTTTCTTTTGGCTTTCTAATAACACCCTTCAAACCGAATGAATGAATCAGCGAAGAAAATGTTAGGATGGGCTGCTGGTCGAGCTAGCTCTAATCGAACTGTGACATTACGTAAAGTCAGTGTCAAGCGAATAAAAAAACTTAAAAAGAGCGCCGTGCTAGAGTGCAGGCCCTTCACCTTCAGCAAGGGGAAGGACATCGCTTTTGAATCAACGAAGCACTCTGTCGGCGGAGAACATAAGAGAAGTAAGGTCCACAGAAGGTTGGGAAGTAGTACGCCCGGTTCACCAGGTTCTACCACTGCAGGGCCTAATCATACTCAGTCAGGGTGTGAAGGATGTGCCGTTGCGCATCCAGTAGCAACGGGGTGTCGCGGAAGCCCCTGTCAGCAATAACCTCTATGAGGTTTGCTCGTTCTGCTAACCCACAGGACGTGGCAACCAAAGTTGGTTTTAATACCCTTGGTTGGAGTGCTGACTAAATTGGAAGCAAGAGATCGCGAAACAATGCGTCGACTCCTTCCTTCACTCCTAACTGTGTAATCTCCGATCTGGATAGCTATCACTAGGGCATCATAATGAGGATTTCTAACTCCGACCAAGTCCTGGTCTGAGAAAACTATCAATGACCTCGGATCTGCCAGTGTGTGGTCAACCACTCTCTCTTCGGTCTGGCAAACGAGTCGTTCCTGAAGGTCTCGTCTCTGCATCATTCTGTCCATTCTCTCCTGCTCCTTTTTTGACACCGGTGTGGGGCAATCCATTCCGGTCGGGACCGAAGCATGGATCACACCGATGATGTTTCCGGTGACTGGATTCGGTTTCTGAACCGATTTCATCGCCTCTGCTGGTAATCTTTCTGCTGAGTTGGGTGCAGGATTCTCCGTCTTTTCTTCCTTCTTCACATATTCTTGTAGCAAACCTCTGTCAATTAGATCCTGGATGTGATGCTGCAATTTCCTACACTGAGAAGTGAAATGGGCCCTGACGGAACGGAATCTAAAAACTAAAGTCCCATGTTCGAATCTCCGAAATTGATGCATACCCAGTTCCCTCAATTTCCCCCGCTAACCGGTACCACATTCGCCAACCAATCCGGATAATGGAGGGGGGTGATGAATTCCACTTCTATCAGTTTCTTCATCTATTCCTGGACCTGCAGTGATATGGCAGGATGTGAAAGTCGTTTTTCCTGCTTTACCCGTTTTGCCCCTCCCTCATGAGATAGCGGATCATCTTTTTGATATTCAAAAGGTACTTCATTGTAGGAAGATCCTCCTTTCATTTCCATGTGGGAGGAGGCCGCTGTGCTGGCTGATTGGTCCTAATGTCGATTGGAAGAATGTGCAGGACGGTCTGCTGAAATCTAGGGCTCGGCTCGGGGGGGACATATACTGACTTGGCGATACGGGAAGTGATGGTCTTAGTGGGGGCTCCGGAGAACGGGGTGGAGAGACGCCATAGAGAAAGGAATTTTGGACGTCCATCTGCCCAGGACTGACTTGTTGTTAGAGAGATGAGCACTCGCACAGTAGTTATCTTTGCCACGGGACTAAACGTCTCGTCGTAGTCAATCCCGTACTGCTGTGAGAAAGCACGAGCAACCAATCGCGCCCGTTCGACTGATCCATCACTTCGTCGCTTCACCTTGTATACCCACTTGCAAGAAATTGGCTTGACTCCAGCAGGCAATGGAACAAGGTCCCATGTCTCATTCTTTTTTAGGGCAGAAATCCCCTCGCACCTTAGCGCTGCCTCTGGTTTTTCGTCTTGTGCAGCCTTTATTTGTCTTTTGTTTTTTGGCCTTGACTTTCCCCTTCCCCCCCTTTGCCATTGTCACTACTGGTACCTGACCCCGTCGGCTCGACATTTTTGCAAACACCGACCCTTACTCAATAGGGCAATGAAAAGAGGAGAACGAGGACTGCTGACTACCGCTAAAAGTCAGACTTCGAGTACACATTGTATGATTGAAAACAGCCGCTGTGTACTAGCCGGTGCTTGCAGGTCTGACGGGTACCTTCTCTCCAACAGCTGCTTCAATCAATGTTAAGTCTGACTACGAGGCTTCTTAGCCCGCAGCTGACTACTTATTGAAAGACCGAACAGGAAATGAAAAGTCGTACTACAACAACTGTAAACATTCCCTCCCCGCTCTGACTTTGATCGACTTGCCCACACAGCGTCTTTTTTGAGAGAAGAGGTCAAGAGGCTAAGTGACTCTCGAAAGTCGTCTTTTGTATCGCGTCAAGAGAAATGACATAGATAAGATCATTGCTTGAAGAGTTTCATTGTCGAATTGATCTCGGAATTGGATCCCAATAGTAGCTGCTGCCCAAAGGTGCTTTATGAAAGCCGGTACACAGCAGTGAAAGTACGATTGATTCCGTCGATCGAACTCAAATCGCTTCTTGCTTTTTTTGCCTTTCTGGCTTGACTACTCTGCTTGCTTAACACAAGTGTGATTTCACCTTCACGGACTACTTCACCACCCAGCAAGCTCCGGCTCGAAAGCAAGAAGCAACGGATTGAGCTGCGCGAAAGCCGTTGCTCGTTAGCGCTTTAGTTTAGTTTGATTGCAGGGCGTTTAGGCTTGACTAATAAGATAGAAAGGGCTTTTCTTTTCTCGCTTGTTTGAGACCATATAATGGAAGGCTTTCTTCAATCGGCAAACAAGGGATGGATCGGAAGTCTGATAAGGCTTTAAGAGATAGGGACTCCAGCGGTAAGAAAGAGTCACTCAGTGAATCGGTGGATCACACACTTGTTGGAGACAGTGGCAGGGACACGCCTGACTATTTAGAAAGTATACAAGTGTTGAAAGAGTGAAGTCTGGGGACAACGGTAAACGTGAGGAATGGGATCTCCAAAGCTACCCGCCCCACTAAAGAAGTTCGCAAGCAAGGGACATGCCGAGCACCTACCTTTCCAACTAAGTCCAACGCAAGGACTTTTAATTGACGATGCGTTCCGTCGTCAGCAAGCGGTGGCCGACAAGGCCCTTTTCCCGTCATATCTTGGGAAGCGAAGAGGACAGGTTTGAAACTCGTTCGGTAAGATTCTCCCGAAGGTAGGCATTTACCCAAGGCACTGATATTCTGAGTCTCTCAATTATACGTGTTTTAGGGAGTTGAACGTCTTATTCTTATGAGTGGCCTATGTGAATATGAGCCAAGCCAGGAGCAAGGATTCCTGAAAGTGAAATTCTATATTGCAAGTGCAAGTCGACGTTCCTGATATGAAAGGTGAAAGTGGAGTGAAAGCCGGCTCTAAGCAGGATCCAAAGACGTTCAAATCCAGTTCCAATCTGGGTATAAAAGTGCAGTTCAATCGTCGAAAGCTTTTAGTCCGGTCTTCTTTTCTCTTTTGAGTCAGGTTCTTAAGACAGGACAGGAAAGATGGTTTTCTCAATATCTCTCTTCTGGCCGTTAGTTCGAGATCGAAAGAGGACCTGAGAGAGACTAGACTGATAGTAACAGTAGGTGCGCCTTCAGTTGAGGAGAGCTGTTCACAAGCAGTGGTTATGAGCTCTTTCTTGTTTCGGTTCAGAAGAGGTAATTCCTTCAGTTGCACTACTGGATTGAATAACCTTTTTTTTTTAGTGCCAACAAAGTGCATGTGTTGTTGGTTAATAAAAACACGAATTTCGATAGGCTGGAGGACAGTAGGACAAAGGCCTTAAAAGAGAAATGAAAGGCATTTTTCCACTTATCAAAAAAATCTCTTTCTTGGCATTTGTATTTGAGAGAGAGAGCTATGCTTAGGTCAGTTCCTTCAGTAAACTTATTTGGTAAGTCAGAAGTGAACCCCACGGAGCGGTAAATAAGTAGTCCCGTATGAAATTCATAAAACATTCATATCCGGCACTTGAGGAGGTCAATCTTAAGTGTTGGAAGCTACTGCTAAGGTACTCCCCCTCATCTATAAAGAAAGGATAGGCAATTGAGAGAGAATAGGGCGATAGCGATAGACACAGGAACTGAAATAGACTAAAAGATGACTTCCGTAGAGGAGAGGGGAAACCCGCTTAGATAGGGCGATAGCCCGGTTTTGATTGAATATCCTTTCCTGTGCTTGTCTTGTATTGAGGTATACCGAAGATATGAGTCAAAGTAGGTAACAGAAGGGGAGGGATTGCTGTTTTTTATTAGTGAGGGCAAGCTGCTTTCATTTTATTAATATTAAATAGAATGGTAGGGCTTTAAAGAGTAGGCGGTTCGTATGTTTTTATGACCCCCAGAATAATAAGTAGGAGGATACGCAGAGCAAGAGCTCTTTCAGTCTACCCGGGCGCGCTTCTTCATTCATCCATTTAGGCCCGAGACGGAACACGTGGATCCAGGGAACCCGGCTCGGGAACAGCTTCTTACTAGTAGGGGCTAATCACAGTAAGAGAGTCCAATCTCTGAAATAGAGCTTATCTCTCCATAGTAGTATACTAGTAGAAGGCGTAGGTTATGACTTAATCCAATAGAGTCAGAACACCTTTCTATCTAAAAGGAATGGTGCTCGATGAAACGATCCAGATTCCACACTATGCTGTGGGCTGGGGAGAGAGCAGCTCTGCGAAGCTGGGCGTTCAGTGTTCTTATGGAGGAACCATAAACGAAAGAGAATAGAAAGGGCCTTCAAAAAAGAGCGAGGGAGTGATGGGCAACCTTAGTCTATATGTTGCTCGTGAGCCGCCAAGTACCAGTCTCGCAACAGTACTGGCGCAAAAGGATCGGTCCTTCACTTGCTGATCGTTCGCGAGTCGAACTCGCTCTCTTGCCACGCCTTTCACTCACTCGTTTGAGTCGGACTCAATCACTCTTTGGAGGATCATTCGTTCTTCACTCTCTTGCTATTACCCGCAGGGAGCGCAGCAACCAAGGTGCATATTATCATATAGAAAGAAGCGAAGCGTAGCGATTCGTACTACCGGAAAAGTTTCGCTAACCTAACCGGCAGGCAATAGAGTCCGCCGATAGGCGCAAGCAAGCGTAGCGAATCACATAGATAAGCCCCTACCCGCCAGCGCGCGGATAGATAGGGCAGGCGAAGCGCGAAGGGGATGGATGTCTGAGCGGTTGAAAGAGTCGGTCTTGAAAACCGAAGTATTGATAGGAATACCGGGGGTTCGAATCCCTCTCCATCCGCGAAGTCATAAGTTCTCTCTTGCGTTATCTATAGATAAGAACGAATCGGATCGACTCGACTGATATGATAGATGGAATGGGTAGCTTGTGTTATGATTTAGTTAGGACTTTGTCTCCCTTTCGTTATCTTCCGCTCCCCGGTTGGGGAAGGGCCGGGTGGATTACCTTCGGGAGCTAAGTCGAAGATCTCGGTGGTCTTGTGAGTGGTTGATAAACTACGATTGTAGTTTGCTTTAGGAAGTCCCATAGCTGTGAGGCTTAAGATTGTAGTTTTCTTGTGGATATTTCCACTAGTGGGTGGGAAGGTGATGACCCTAATGAATCGACTATTAAGGTGGCTGTTAGCTACATCAGCGCTCAAATTCCTTCATCGTTATTGCCCTGGCTTCGATGATCAACCCCTGGCACATTTCGGTTTTGATCTTCGGCCATCCTGGTCCTCAGGACCCAACCAAATTCTTAGATATTTCCTTTAAAAGATGCAAAAGGTGTTGATACGTCCTATCCACATAGAAAGCTTACCCTCTTCCACTCATTACCGGTGGATGCTACAGCCGCTATCACTTTGGCTGCAGGAGGGGAATGGTTAAGTGAAACTCTCGACGTCTTGTTTGGTAAACGGGATGTTTACCCAGGCGCCGTAGTCTTGAAAAAGCGTTCGGCCGGAGATGCCTTTGTATGGTATAGCAAGCTTTTTATTGTATCGATTTGCCACAGTGTGGTTAGATACAATGCGCTGGCAGCCTCAGCTTGGCAGGATGGGAATGAAGGTCGAGGAAGCAAGGAAGAAAAGGTTATTCGCTATTGGCTCACCCTTGTATCAGGCCTTGGTACGGCCTATACATGATTGAGCCTTTCCTGAGTCAGTGAGAAAGCTCTGCTTTAAGCCTTTCTTCAGAGTTCTAGCAAGCCCTTTTTTGACCGGGCATTTCTGCGAGTGAATTCTACACCCATTTCTGGGTATTTTATGCCACATCTCATACCCGTAGTACCGGGTCTTGACCACGTAATCAAAGGCTTGACTTTAATTTAAAGGGTATCTGAAGTGGAATATTTTTTATGTGCAGGACCTTCCGCTTTCACACTTGAGCAAATTATATATATATATATAGCTAGCGACTTAACTTAGTCAGTCTATGACCCGCCCCCGCAACAAGTACTAGCGTATAGCATAACCAAATGGAAATGTGGCTGGGCAGAAAGAAGGAGTCGAGATTTCAGGGAATCAATGAGGCGAATTGAGCTAGGTTACACTACTTTGAGGAGAAATCCCTTACTGAATGAATGTGTTTTTGATCAGTGATCATAGAAACTACTTACTGTGAATGCTTTCTATGATATCCTTTTTTTGGCTACCAAACGTGCTAATTGGTCAAAAGAGCTTATTCTGAGTTTGAATTCCCCGAATTCTGTAAGCTTGCTCGGTCTACCTGCTTTGTTCTAATTTCATTGTCTTCCTCCGTATTCAGCATTCGCCGGTGTTACAAAAAGCAAAAGCATATCAATTCGTTGGGGCAACTAGTCTTGGTAAGGTTTACCACTGAATGAGAAAGGTCCCTTTGTAGCCTTTGTATGACCATTTCCAGATGTTTTCTTTGATTTAAGGCATCTTTGCCGGCGTTCCAATGTTCACCAGTGTGATACGTGTACGAGGAACAACAAGACAGCGGGGAGTCTTTGGAACGGGGAAGAGCCGAGCATGAATTTGGAATATTGTTGAGCTTCTCCCTGACATCCACCCAAAGGAGTACCGTCAGCCCCCCAAAGGGGTACCATAACAGCCACCCCTGCTGGCTGACCGATTGCAGGGAGCGCAGGAAGCTAAGGCTCCATGTTCGGTTCTGGTAAAGAGGGCGGTGGGTAGGCTTGGAAGGAAAGTGAAAGTCAGAGTGGGGGGCTTATATAACCCACCACGGTTAGGGCTGGAGTTGTCACCCCCAGGCAAGAATAGGAGGTCCTACACTCGCTCACAACCGCTTCTTTAGTTGATATTGTTGGTTACGGCCCGTAGACCTCGATCCAAAGAGAAAGAGAAGAGGAAAGACAATGCCCATCATACCATTCGTGGATGTCAGTCAGTCCATTCCAGGAGACAGCAAGCGGACTGGGACCGAAGCTCGCTATGCCGCTTTTTTGAATGCACGGGAAAGGGAAAGCCGTTTTTTTCTGGTCGCCCTTTGCTAAGCTAATGTTAAAGTATAACCTGTTGAAGCTCAAAGCTTACAATTCCCCACTCACTAACGCTCACAAGGAACGAATCAAACCTGCTACTTAAACGAAGGCTTCCCCAATGACACCAGCTCTCTTTCCCGTTGTTGGGAGCATTCTGGTAACGGGTTGTATACTGACAATCCAAATTCCAGAGAGAATAGGTGTATACGCGCCTTAAAATAAAAGACTTTCGGGATTTCAATTTGAATTAATTTAATTGAGCTCGATCGAGCCTTTGAATTAGAACTAGAAGGTAAGGCCAAAGCCTTCTCAAGGTCCTTCCTACACTATAAATAAAAGCTGTCGCTAGAATTAAAGGACTAGTGCACTCTATTCAGCTCGTACCTTCCCACTCTGACATATGTTGAATTAGAGATCTCTTACCGACAACAAAGCAAGTGAAGCAGATTATCGTCCTCCAACTAAAGCTTCAAGATCGGGCAGCTCTCACTTTAAGCCTTGCCCGCTGCTTTTATATGTATGGAATATAGGTAGGCACTAAATAAGATCTTTTCTTCTTTCTACGGGTAGTAACCTCAAGATCCCAACTCCTCAGCGCGGTCAGTATCATCTTCTTAGATCGGATCAGCTACGTCTTGGTGAACAAGAATGAAAGCAGCGCCGAGAGAACCCTCATGGACTAAATAGAAGGACCTGCGGGGCGTGCCAGTAGCAAACTTCTCAAATCGATCAATTCCGTCTTACGCTCAAGGGAAGGCAAGGACCCGCTTCCTAGAAGAAAGCGACTGGTTCAGTTTATTAAGAGATGAATACTCCTAACAAAGAAAACTCTGAAGTGAAGAACTACTCATGTCCACTCAAAGAGCTCAACTCCGGGACTCTCAAAGCTTGTAATAATAATAACACTTTTCGTTCTCTTCCCACCGCAGGAGGCGCGGCTTTTTATTTCTATCAGTTTCAAATCAAAATAGATATTGATCTGGGCCTATGCCCATTACCCAAGATTACTATTCAACGCAAGAAAGAGGCGCAATAGCATCTTTATACTTTCTAATCAAAATGAATTCACATTCACCTTTTCCGCTAGCTGGGAGCAACTGCTTGGACTGGATGTACGCCTTTATTTCAAAAAAGAAAGAAAGTAGATAAAAAAAAAAGCTACCACTTCAGAGTGTACGGCTATCTCTCAGCTTCTGATCCCTGCCTAGATGAAGAAAGGAGTGTCCATAAAGAATCATCAAGTAGGGAGAGGTGTACTTAATATAAGCTAAAACGAGAAGGCAATTCAAATTGGAAGTCAAGAACAAGAAAAGCTCATGCGAAGGTTAGACTAAAAGAAACTTTCCCGTCCTGCATATATTAGCAATGCTTTATTCCCAATGCTGACAAGAACACGCGTTGCAACTAGTCTAGTCGAGTAGATTCCCGAGACCGCTGTCATTCCTGCTGATCTAGCTTCGTATTCTCGCCACTCCGGGGCATAAGATAAGAGCAATCCAGAGGACTCCCAATTCCAAAAAGTAGCTATCAATTAAACCAACCCTTCTTCATTAAAAGAGGCAAGCAGATTGTATTTTTTTATTTATTGCACTAGTTCCCGAAACAAACCGTTCCTGATGTGATGACCGCAAATGTATCCCGACTCGCTGAGAGTGAAACAGCCGACCTTTCTATAGAAAATCTATAGAAGAACCTTAAGCTTTGAAGCAAGTGGTCTATGCTAGCTCGTTTTCGAGAGGAAGAGTTTGCTTTTCGGTTCATGCTATGGTATCGGAATGCCTCCCATTAGGAGAAGTTGGATCAGAAACTTATTACATGCCAGCGCTACTGCTGTAGTGGGAGGCGAGGTCAACGGTAAGTGGACGAGAACCAGTAGATAATTCCACAACATCCACATTAGGAATGGAAAGACCTGGGCTGCTAGTGAGTGCAATGGGGAAAGTTTTCTCTATTCATAGTAGGTACGACGACCCTAGCAGACCCTCCCTTAATTCGAATACATAACATGATCTCCTTCAACCCGCTTTTCTGCCTATAGCCGAGTCATAAACTATATCTATCACGGTGGAACTCTCAAAAAGCACTTTTCTAAGAACTGAGACCTGGAGCCTTCTTTCCCATCATTAAAAAGAAACTTTGTGTATTATTAATTTCACCATGAGTAGTTCACTACCCCTCTTCTTATGGTGTATCATCAGCTGAAATATGAATGGTAAAAGGAAGAGCTACCTCTCCCATATGCGTCTCAATTTCTTTCATCTTTCCCTCATCCACCGGTCGAATCTAAGGGTTCCAAACCTGGTCAACTACCTACTTCTCTCTCGATCAAGCAAGCCACCGTAACCTCCACCTCTGGTTACCAGTAGTATATTGTATGTAGTGATGAACAGGAACAAGAAAGTCAGCCAGCAAGCAATCAAAGAAAAGAGTAAGAGGCACGCACACAAGCCAGCAAGCCTTCCCGTTCCTCCACCTCTACTAGCTCCCGAAACCTCTCCCTCCACCACCCCACAACCGACTGCATCAGATTTACAGAATTCTGCCAAAACGTCTGTTGTTCAGCCCAAGACCTATGCCTCCTTGTTGTCCGATTCTCAAGACAAACTCATTCATCCCAATCTCCTTTCTCAACCTACTGTCATAGGATATATGTAATATATTTACTTTTCAATGAAAAAGTTTATCAAAAGAGACTTGAATCCTGCCGTAATAATCTGATTGGTAGACTTCTTCTTCGTAAAGGCTCTCAGCCTATTCCTCTTGAAAACTTAAAGATGACTCTGGAATCCCTCTGGAAGCCTTCTTGCCCCTGGAAACGGATCCCTTTTCCTAAAGGATTTTATGTTATCAATTTTTCATCAGAGAATGAGATGAAAAAAGTCTGGAGTGGAGGTTCTTGCACGCTTTCCTCTGGGATTTTGAGGCTGTCCTAATGGAAGCCGGATTTTGACCCATACGCAACAACACAACACACTCATGCACAGGTATGGATCCAAATCTATGGACTTAGTTATGAATACTGGGATCCACGCATAATAATGGAGATAGCCAAGGGAGTTGGCATTCCTTTACAGCTTGACAAGGCGACTATCTTCTTCAAACCATTAAGCGGGACAAAGACCCGGGCGGGCTCTAGTAGTGGAAACCATGAATCCAATTCCTCTATTGCTCTCCCATCCACCAACCTCTCTCCTCTTCCCAATATCCAGCCAGCGCTGCTAAGCAACCTCGAACAGAACCATCTTTCTCTCTATCTCTCGGCTTGGAAATAGCTACCAAAGAAGGAATCTGATGCACCAGTGGGTTCTCGATCGAATGAAATAACGTATCTAAAGGCCCACCTAATGGATCCAACGAAGAGCCATCAACTGCGAAGGAACCTCCACCAAGCTCTCAACTAATCGGGATCGACTCAACCAGATAAGCTTTCCTATGCTGGTGAGCCCACTTCTCCAAGTCCATATCTTCCGGCATCACCATTCCCAATGCATTCTCTTCCTTCCAAAGCTATCCGCTGGGAGACCCACTTGTTATGACGTATCTAATAGGCAGCCTGAACCCACGAATGTAGGTGAATAACCATCAGCTTTCCTTCAACTAATTCAAGCGATTCATGCAACCGGGGAAAGTCATCTCATTAGAGCTGGATTCCTCTATGTTGGGGGGCTGGCGTTACGTTATGGGTAATTTGATTCCCTACGGCTTGTTATTGTTATGGTTGATCTAATGTTTGTTACGCAGGAGGGGAGGAGGAAATAGGAATAGATATAGAAGTCAAGGGAGTAAGCCCCCGTCCCTCGATTAGGTTTGAGTGAATGAGCCACTGCCTTTAATAGGATAGGAGGAGTCCAAATCTCCCTTCGGTAATAGAGCAAGGGAAAGAGTCAGATAGAAAGAAGATAGGTGCGGAGTTGTTGCTTGTCTTATTGAGATGAGGATACTGGCTTGCTTTTCTTAGGAGTAAGCCAAGCAAGTCTTTAATGATGAGCCGCATTGATTCCA